TTCCTAATTTTTATCTCATGATATGAGATAAGTAAGCAGTTCTTATTGTATCGGGCCCCAACCTCACGAATTGATCTTTACGGTGCTTCCTCTTCAATTGGACCCTTTATCCATAGAATAAAGTATCTAGGCATACCTATTTCTTCATATTTTGGCTTCTATAAAATGAATGAAAATAAAGTTTATTTATTTACTACAGCTGATAAAAATCGTTGTTTTGGACGATACATATGTAGAAAGCCTATTTTTTTCCTAGTATTTATTAACTTGCTCTTCCTTTTTATTTCTATAGTGGAGATAGTCGCGCGTAATGACAGATCACGGCCATATTATTAAAAGCTTGTGGTAAGAATGGGTTCCGCTCTAGTGCACGAAAATAATATTCCAAAGCTTTCGTATGTTCTCCATTCCTCGTGTGGATAAGTCCTATATTATAGAGTATATAACTTCGATCATAGGGATCAATTTCTAGTCGCATAGCTTCATAATAATTCTGTAAAGCTTCTGCATAATTTCCTTCGGATTGAGCCGACATTCGTTACGGTCGTCTTTCGATTCAAAGAATCTCCGTTTCAGAACCGTACATGAAATTTTCATCTCATACGGCTCCTCCCTTATGTGCATAATGAGAATAATCTATTACATGAAATCAAAAAAGATTGAAATAGTCTCATTATAAACTGAGCGGGGCTGGTGTTTTTACAAGAAATAACTAGCCAACCTTCTTGTAAAAGATCTTTCCTTAACATCACAGGTGTTGGTACTAGATAAAAAAGGGTGACTCCAACAATTTCTTTGTCTTTAACGCCTCTAAATTTCGGGGAATTTGTCACTTCAACAGTCTTCGATGGTTATACGGGTATCCAAAATACGAACGAGATGGATGCTTGTTGTCCCAACCATTCTTGTTAGCCCCGGTCCTGATAAGGAAAAGGTATAATTTATAACAAAGTTTTCGTGTTGTTGATTCCTAGGAGTAGTGCCTCTTCCTCTATGCCTCCTATTGGTACTAGTGGACTAAGTTTGACCTAACCCATAGGTTATAACCCCTCGCTCAATACTCTCGAATCGATAATTGAAGCATCTGAGGTTGCATTAATCGGGGATACACGACAGAAGGGCTTGCTTGTTTTATTTACAAACGAAACTTCACCTTCAACAAGCGTAGATTTATTTCAATAATTTCTTTTTTTTTTACCGTTCTCGGTCTTAGGAGAAAGACACATTATTCAGAATAAAAAGAAAAAAAAAGAATCAAATCGCACCATCCCTGTAATAAGTGAATGCCTCTTTCTCTCCCGAAGTTGTCGGAATTATTCGTAATAAGATATCGGCTACAATTGAAAAGGTCTTATCAATAAAATTTCCATTTATTCGAGATCTAGACATAGGCAGAAATCCATTCTATAATTTCTTTTAATTAACTTTCGTGAGAAAAGAATCCCACAAAAAAAGGAATTGTACAGTACGAAATAACATAAAAACAGACTCATTCAAAGAAGACCTTCTACTCAAATTGTTTTGACAGGAATCAATCAAAATGACGAAATATTTGAATTCGATTAGATTTCGTCCAAATGTAAATTATAGTCGTATAAGAATGAAGGGAAGTATTACGATTTGATCGCAGTTGAAGAATCAAAGAATTTCTCCTAAACAGATTGGGATAATTCGATAAGTTTTGATTGAATTATGATCTAAAGATGAAAATAGAATGAATAAACGTCCTTTTTGTGTTATGTGTATAACAAGTATACGCCGTATAATCAAATATAAAGAACCCCGGAGCGTTTCACGAATTTGGAATAAACCTAAACCTGTGGAGTGGCGTAAAGGTTTGTTGTTGAAAGATCTAAAACCTAAAATAAATTTTCGAATTTTTATGAAAATCTAATAATATTTGAAATAGAATCATAACGAAATCGAAAAGTATCCATTAAACATAGTCTAAAAAAAGAGATCGACCCGTGTATTCGTTAGTGATTTAATCTGGTAGGAAAGAAAGGGTCGGGAGTACCATTTTCGCAAACATGAATAGATATCTCTTTATTTATTATTTTTAAAATCAATGACAAAAAAAATTCTTTATCCCCCAGCCTTGAGGGAAGGTTTATCTTTGCTGAAAAGTTTTTCTATTTTTATTTAGTTAAAATCGAGTGTACATACCTATTCAAAAATATAATATAAATTATTCACTATTCACTTGGTTTCTGGACCGTAATCATTATGTAGGAGAGATGGCCGAGTGGTTGAAGGCGTAGCACTGGAACTGCTATGTAGGCTTTTGTTTACCGAGGGTTCGAATCCCTCTCTTTCCGTACACTTCACCTAATTTACCAACGTTACTGACCACAATATATCAAATAACAATTGATACCATTAGTCCACCGGTTCGACCTTTCTTTGATATAGATTCTCTATTCCTAATCCCAATATTCTATGGTATGGAAAATACTGGGAAAGAATGGACAAAGAATGAAAATTCTCCACCAATCTATGA